ACAATACACCTACTCGATTGGAATTGAGAAAATTTTGTCCCTATTGTTACAAACATACGATTCATGGGGAGATAAAGAAATAGATCGATAGATCGAACGAGGTTTGTCACCCTTCCAAGGAACAGGAAAAATTACATAGTATATATATCTATAACATATATTTAATAATCTAAACCAAATCCTATTTCTTAATTCTAATTCATTTTTGATCCGACTGGAATAGAAATAGGATTTTCAGGGATAAGGAATAAACAAACCATGGATAAATCCAAGCGACCTTTTCTTAAATCCAAACGATCTTTTCGTAGGCGTTTGCCCCCGATTGGATCGGGGGATCGAATTGATTATAGAAATATGAGTTTAATTAGTCGGTTTATTAGTGAACAAGGAAAGATATTATCTAGACGAGTGAATAGATTGACCTTGAAACAACAACGGTTAATTACTATCGCTATAAAACAAGCTCGTATTTTATCTTTGTTACCTTTTCTTAATAACGAGAAAAGGTTTGAAAGAACCGAGTCGACCGCCAGAGCTACTAGTTTTCGAACCAGAAATAAATAGACTTACTCTTCAATCGAATCCCAATCCGAATTCAAACGCGGATGGCTGTTTTGTTAGAAAAATCCAAGAATCTAGATTTCATTGTCGTAAGAAAAAAAGATTCACAGATGTCGGGGAAGAATAAATCTTTTTTTTTGTTCGCTCAGTCCCCTTTATTATCAATTTTTTATCATACTAATTTTGACTATACCTTCCCGGAGTTTATTCTCCGGGGAACGTCATTTAAATTTTTTCGGTAGATTCCTTACAATCCCTTTCTTTTATGATCTCATTGGAAATCATATAAAGACAATTCCTATTTAATATAGCTATTTGCGCAAGTATTTTACGATTAAGAAGTAATTTCCTCTTGTACAAATCATGTATTAATCTACTATAACTATAGGATACCTTGGTCTCACGAATTACTGCATTTATCCGAGTAATCCACAAACGACGAAAATCTCTCTTTTGCCTATCTCTATCCCGATGAGCAGAAACCAAAGCTCTTATTTTCTGTTGAGTAATAGTTCGAGTCAGTCTTGAATGAGCCCCCCGAAAGCTTGATGCAAATAAACGAATTTTTGTTCTACGTTTACGAGCTACATATCCTCGTCTAATTCTGGTCATTGAATAAATAAAACTTTGATGAATAACTAATTGATTGTTTATTTCCGTTCTTTCAGTTATTCTTTTCCTCTTTACTGATCAATTAATAACAAAACGGATTTTTCCAATGTATAAAATCAAAATTCCAATGGCTTTTGCTACTATAACCTTCCCGACCACTATTTTTTTTTTAGGCATCTCGCCGCTAAATAAAAAATTCATTGATACCAGAATACCTAGTCAAAAAAAACAAGAGTAAATATGAATAGATAAAAGAATAGTGGTTCCGTCGTTTCTATGGTTACTTCTTAAACGGTGAGGTCCTCTCTATACACCGGAGCCCCTTCCTTAATCAATATTTATGGGTAACTTGTACAGTTCACACCCTTTGGCTCTACCCATGAATTATTTAGATTATTTAGTAATAGGTCTTTCACAACGAGATCCGCCTATACAGTAACGGTATTTAATTATGAAATTTAGCTGGGTAGCTGACCCTGTGAGTCCGTTCTTGCAAAAGTGGGAACATCGTTTTCTTCTTATTTCCCCCGCTTAATGGATAACCCTTTTCTTTTTTCCCAATGGGGAATTTCTTTTCATCTTAAATTCAGGTGATTGGATTTGCACCAATGGAAACCATAAATTGCATACACAGGGATATAAGGGATTTTTTTTCTAGGATAGTGAATGGAATTCTTCCATTCTATCCTATTCACTGGTACTGATCATTGATACTGGAAAAAGGCTTTCCTTTCTTGTTTGTGTACCAGCTCATGATTTGAACGCGTCACACATACACCCTAGTACATGTTCCTCGGCGCTGAGGACATCCCCGAAGAGCGGGGGATTTCGTGACATTTTTTATTGGCTGTCTTGTGTTTCTAATAAGTTGTTTAATCGTTGGCATGCTGAATCATATACATACTAGGCTGGTTTAGATCGATCTTAACCGGATTATTATCAATTGCTTCTATTTAGATTCTATTTACTAGACTATTAAACGCGGTAAGAATCTAAATAAAATCACAGATTGACGCGAAATCTTTGCTAGTTTCATTCAACCAACCGCTACAAGATCAACAATTCCATGAGCTTGGGCTTCTGTTGCTGACATAAAAACATCCCTTTCCATATCTTCGGATACAATCCATAAGGGTTTGCCCGTTCTTTGTACATAAACCCTTGTGATGGTTTCACGCAGTTTCAGTAGTTCTTCCGCTTCCAGGATAAATTCTCCCGTTTGTGCCTCATAAAAAGAGCTGGCGGGTTGATGGATCATTACCCTGATGATAAATCAATGGTTTCTCTATCTTGCATAATGAGGCGAAAACAAAAGAATAAAAAAAAC